TGACAGTTTCTCAGTCTAAATCTGTCAAATGAAAATTTTGATCAAATCACACATCGCAATATACTAGGCCCTCTAATTCCCTAAGGGGCTTATCTAAAATATTCGCAATATAACTAGGAAGACGTTTCAAATACCACACATGAGTCACTGGACATGTCAGTTTGACGTATCCCATTTGGTACCTTCGTATCCGAGAATCAACAAATTCCACTCCGCATTCTTCACAAAATTTCGGGTCTTCTTTTTCAGTCCCAATCCCTCGGTAATTTCCACAAGCACAAATCCCACTTTTTATGGGTCCGAAAATTCTTTCACAAAACAATCCATCTTTCTCCGGTTTATTAGTTTTATAATGAAAAGTATAGGGTTTTGTCACCTCTCCGACTATCTCTCCATTGGGTAAAATTTTTTTTGCCCAAGCCATGATTTGTTGAGGGGAAACTGGTCCAATTCGAAGTTGTTGATGTTTATACTGGTCGATCATAGAATAGAAATTCTGATTCATTGAGATCAAGCTTCCTTCCTGTCCATCTGAAAGTTCTTTTCAGATACAAGGAAATGATTCAGTTCCAGGGACAAAGATCGTAGTTCTCGAACGAGCAATCGAAAAGATTCTGGAGCACCCTCTGGATTAGGTACTGTTGCTCCAATAATCGTAGCACCAAGTACTTCCTGACGAGCTCTAATATGATCAGATTTATAAGTAAGCATCTCTTGTAAAATATGAGCAACACCAAATCCCTCTAGAGCCCAAACTTCCATTTCTCCTACTCTTTGTCCCCCTTGTTTGGCCCTCCCTCTAAGGGGTTGTTGTGTAACAAGTGCGTAATGCCCACTGGAACGTCCATGGATTTTATCATCAACTTGATGAATTAATTTTAGGATATAGGACTTTCCTATTAGAACAGGTTGTTCAAAAAGATCTCCCGTTCTTCCATCAAATATTCTGCTTTTTCCCGGGTATTCGGGTTCAAATACCCATGGATTTTTTGTTTTCTTACTGGCTTCATATAATTCAGAAAACACTAGTTTTCTTGAAGCCTCTTGCTCATATCTCTCATCAAAAGGTCCTATTCTATAATGTTTATTTAGGAGATCCCCCGCTAACCCGAGCGAACATTCAAATATCTGTCCCACATTCATTCGTGAGGGGACTCCTAATGGGTTGAATACCATATCAACGGGCGTTCCATCTTGCAAATAGGGCATATCTTGTCTAGACAAAATCTTAGAAATTATACCCTTATTCCCATGCCTTCCAGCTACTTTATCACCTACTTTGATTTCACGTTTCTGTGAAATATATACACGAATCTTTTCTGGATTAGAATTGGAAACTCCCTTTCTATGGATCCATCTCACATCAATAACTCGACCCCTTCCTCCTATAGGTAGTCTTAGAGAAGTTTCTTTTGAAGTGGATACCTGAATACCAAGTATAGCTCGTAATAATCTATCCTCCGGAGCATATGACGATTCGCTCGCTGTCTGAGGTGTTAATTTACCTACTAAGATATCACCTGTTTCTATCCAAGATCCCAGCATCACAATTCCATTTCTGTCTAAATTTTGGAGTAAACGAGCCTCTAAATGCGGGATATCCTTAGTGATTCTTTCAGGACCTTGGCTTGTTACATGAGTCTGAATTTCATATTTCCGGATGTGAAAAGAAGTATAAATATCTTCATAGACCAGACGTTCGCTAATTAGTACTGCATCTTCAAAATTGTAACCTTCCCATGGCATATAAGCTACTAATACATTTTTTCCTAAAGCGAGTTCCCCACCAGCTGTAGCCGCACCGTCCGCTAGAATTTGTCCCTTTTTAATGTATTTACCCCGCTGAACCTGAGTTTTTTGATGCATACAAGTATTTTTGTTGGAACGTTGATACATAACTAATGGAATGCTTATAGTATCCCCATTACTTGAGAAAATGATCTTTTGAGTATCAGTATAAATGATTTTTCCCTTGCGTTCGGCTATAGCTGAAATCCCCGAATCTAGAGCCGTTTGGCCTTCCAACCCAGTTCCAACAATGCACTTCTCGGACCGAGAAAGGGGAACTGCTTGGCGCTGCATATTAGAACTCATTAAAGCTCGATTCGCATCATTATGCTCGATAAAAGGAATGAGGGAAGCTCCAATAGAAAAATATTGGAAAGGAAAAATGCTTCTAAGATGAATCTCTTCCCATGCAATAGTCAGGAATTCTTGACGATATCGAGCTGGAACAACCTGTTGTTCTTGAATACCCCGATTCAAGGCCAAAGAATTTCCTGCTGCTACCATATAATATTCATCTCTATTTGGTGATAAATAAACCATCTGTGCATTTTTTGATCTATCAGATAATTCATAAAACGGACTCTCTATAGATCCCCAATAACCAACCTTCACATGAATAGCTAATGATCCAATAAGTCCAACATTGATTCCTTCGGACGTGTCGATTGGGCAAATACGTCCATAGTGACTCGGGTGGATATCTCGTATCCGAAAACTAGCAGTTCGCCCCGTCAATCCTCCAGGACCCAAATAACTCCATTTTCGCCCATGAACGATTTGTGTCAACGGATTAGTTCGATCCAAAACTTGAGATAAAGGGTGTAGGCCAAAAAACGATTCATAAGTAGTTGTTAATGAAGTTGAAGTTACCAAATTTTGAGGAGTCGGTATCAATTTATGCCTGATTGCTCCACATATAGTTCCTCGAACCGTATTCTCTAAACGAACAAGAGCCAATCCGAATTGATCCTGTAATAGATCTGCTACAGAACGAATACGTTTATTTCTCAAGTGATTCATATCGTCAAGTGTACCCATTCCCAATTTCATTCCAATCAAATGATCCACAGCAGCCAATAGATCTCGTGGTAACAAGAATGTATTGTTTTGGGGTATATCAAGATTAAGTCTCCGGTTCATATTTCGTCGACCAATCTTTCCTAATTCACATCTTTGTTGAAAAAATTTCTTTTGTAATTCCTTGCATAAGGACTCAGAAAATACCGGATCCCCCCCTACACAAGCAAATTGTTGATAAAATTCCAAAATAGCATTTTCTTTTGACCCAATCTTTTTTTTCTCTTTATCATTCGGGAAAGACAAGAAAATTTCAGGGTAACAAACATTATCTAGAATTTCTCTTATATTCAAACCCATAGCTGATGATAGAACTAGAATAGATATTTTTTGTTTTCTACTTACACGGGCCCATATCCTTGCTTTTCTATCAATTTCTAATTCCGACCTTCCCCCCCAATCCGATATTATAGTACAGGTATAGACAGAAATTCCGTTATGTTCCAACTCTGAACGGTAGTAAATACCGGGACTTTGCAATATTTGGTTGATCACAATTCGGTATATTCCATTTACTATAGAGGTTCCAAAAGAATTCATTATAGGGATGTTTCCAATAAAAACGGTTTGTTCTTGCATATTTCTACCGGTTTTCCAAATTAAGACCGCGGGGACATATAATTCAGAAGAATATGTGAGTGATTCATACACAGCATCTCTTTCTTTTATCAAGGGCTCTACCAATTGATATGTTTCCACAAATAATTGAAATTCAATTTCTTGATCTCTATCTTCAATTTTTTGAAACTTATGAAATTCTTCCGTCAAGCCCTTATTAATGAACCTACAAAATCCCTCAAATTGTATCTGACTAAATCCAGGTATTGTGGACATTCCCTCATTTCCATTCTGGAGCATCTTAATCTGAAATTTCCTATTTATTGAAAAAATCCCATTATTGGCTTGGCTCACTATTCATCGAACCCTACCGATTGATCTAGCAATGATGGAATGAATATTCTGTTTACTGAATCACATAAAATTTGAGTCAACTCCATCCATATATATCATACGTATGAACGGAAGCAAGACAGAAAAATGGAGGGCATTTTTGATACAAGTTCAAATTTGAGCTTGAGCCAGGTACAAATAAAAAGAAATGGAAATTGATAAAGCATTCCTGGGAAAAATTCTGTCACTTAGGCTGATGGAGTCTTTTATCGGATGTCAAAATTGATTCAATTTATACCTAATTCTTTTATTATGATATTACGATCAAGGGTACAAAAAAATAAAAATTCAATGAATTAAGGATTCAATCTGCTCTCTATGAATGAGATAAAAACAGAAGAATCAGGAACAGCATAGAGTTTCCCCTTTTTTTAGCACACGCAATTGAATGTTCAAAAAGGAATTCGCAAATCTTTTTTTGATCGTATAATTTCTAAAATACAATGGAATTGCGTACGTATTACGTATATAGTCATAGGAGTAATCTTTAGGAAGTACATGCCAATATAGCTATCTAGCTATCCGTATATCACATCTTTTATCATAATTGAACTTGGTGCAACATAGGTTAGGTCGCACTCTATCATAATGTCTATCTTCTATTCATATTCGAAGATACTATATAGGGATATGTGCATAAGAAATAGACCCGGGTTCGGTATCCACGTATAAAAATTTCTGTTCTGGGGTTTACATATAACCATATATTTTCTTATAATTAGAATTGATAATGATTAGTCGTAAATCAATTGGATTTTGCATCCATTAACCATTAAGGTAATACAAATGGATATACAAAATTAAGAGCTGTTCGCTAATTCAAAGTAAGTAAGAGTAAAAGAGTAATAAGTAAATAGTTAATGAAGTCAAGAATGAATTATTCTAAATTGCCCTGCATTTTACAGTCTGTGACCGGGGCCGGGAATCTTTTCACTTTTCTATAGATCTATCGAATCTATAGAAAAGTGAAAAGAGAAGGTAAGTTTTTAAGCGACGCGTGTTTTGAGATAAAATCAATCGAAGAAAAGGATAGGATAGAAAAAGGATCCAATAAAAAAGAGGAATTCTTTTTTGGAAAAGGATAAGTACAATGGGATTCAAGATCCAAAAAGAAAAGAAATTAAGAAAGTAAAAAATTTAAATCAAAACAAAATGAGGAAAGGAATAGAAATAGAAAATAGAAA